AATTAGATTGGATAGCCGGACGGGGAATCTAATGAAATTTTTAGTTGCGGAAAGGTCGGAAGATACTTTGTATACATACTCATGAAAGTCTTTGAGTACTCCAGGATTCATTCAATATTAATTAGATTGAATGGATAATTGGCTTTGACTTATTTATATATGTATTTATTTATTTGTATTTATTTGAATATATAAAGAATATATAAATATTTTTAAATCTTTTACTTATATTGAACTTAGATTTATTTATAATATAAATTGAAAAATAGAAATTATGAATAAAGTACAAAAAGAAATTTTTACTTTAATCTCTAATCAAGAACGTAATAGGACGTCTTCGATTGTTTCATAGAGCCAATAGGAGACGTAGATCAAATGGGAAAAATGGGAAAGAAAAAAATAGGGGTATGCCCTAGATAGTGATCTATCTTGATTCTATATTTTTATACTTTTTACTTAATAAAATGAGGGCACCAAAAGAAAGAATAGGTTTTATTATTACTACATGTTAGTAACATTCCTTTGATACTTCAAAGGCTAAGGCTGTCTCCGCGTATTTTGCTGGTGCTTAATGTTTTCCGATTATACAAGAAATCTTATAATTATAAGAACGTGTTATAATTGGATTTATTGGATTGTTTCATCAACAGTGTTGGGTTAGAACCCCCCGTTGACTCTCCGCCAATGATTTTTTTATTATTAGTGAACAGTAATTGAATAATTCCTTCATATTCATAGAGATAGAGGACATAATTCACATGGATATAGTAAGTCTCGCTTGGGCTGCTGTAATGGTAGTCTTTACATTTTCCCTTTCACTTGTAGTATGGGGCAGAAGTGGACTCTAGAAGTACTACTAATTGAATTTAGGAATCAAACTGTATCAATTTTTTTATAGATCTTTCTGCAAAGCCTTTTTTTTTATTTGAATTTCACTGTTTGTATTTCGAAAGGAATACAAATGGTAGGGAATTGATTCCAACCGTATTCTTCATAACTTTTCTATTTCGATGAACCGACTCTTACCAAAGTTATATATGGGAAATGGGGAAGAACGGAACCCTTTTTTGTTTTTCCCTTTACTGTTCAAAGAAAAAAGAAATCTGTTATTACATGGATACCCTTATGGGAAACAACATAGTGTGGGAAACAACATAGTGGTTGTCCAACGAGATACTACAACTACACATAATAAAACATTGTCTTGGGCGAGTCACATATTGCGCACTTACCGCTTGTTTTATTATGTGGTTTATTATTGTATAAATTTTATTTAGGCTGTGCTTGCTTTATTGAACTCATTTCATATCATGGTTCAAACGTTAAAATCGGTGAGGTTTACTAATCCTTTTCGAAATCCGAAGAAGTTCCCACGGAACCCCCCGGATCCTATGTCAACTGCTCAATCAATTACTTCTTTGTCGGAATGCTAACAAAAAGATTACTTTATTTTACCCATACCCTTTTCTCCTTCATTGATTTTATTCTTTCTTTCAATGGATATCGGGATTCATATTAAAAATAATCCGAAATACGGGAATTAGAATCGTAAGAATAAGAGCTGTCTTTCGATTATTTCAGATTATTAATTGGAATCAACACAAATCAAATAGAACTAGATGAAGAAATAGAATTGGGACACGACACTATGTAATTATATAGATGGAATTGATAGCTATATATATGAAGATAATAATGTAGATTAATATATATTAAATTAACCTGTATCTTCAGACAGTAAACTTTATACAGTACAATAACAATACTAGATAGTATGGTAGAAAGATTCATATTTTTCTTTCTACCATACTATCGTCTCTCATAGAACACTGCTGATTCTATTTCGCTCATTTCATTCATTTAAGACGCGAAATTGGAATCTTTTTCGTTTTATTTCTTTTCTTCAATCATTGATAAGAACTAAAAAGTCAAGTTTAATTCAAATTAATCGCTCTGACTTACTGTTTTTACGTATATTATAAGTAAAAAAGCAGTAGGAACTAGAATGAACAGTGCAGTAGCAATAAATGCAAGAATATTTACTTCCATAATTTCATCGTTTCATTTTTCTTTAATTGGCAATAACTCGGGATTTAATCCCATAGAGATGATAAATCTTTCGTCTGTAAATTCAATGGGATGAATTACGTCTCGATGGAATCGAATCGATCAATATCATGAATAACAATATCTGGGCTATCAAATCGATTCATCGTCAAGAATTGAATAGTATAACATAGGAAGATCTTTTATCCATACCGAATTCAAAGGTTGATTCCTGATCCAATCAAAAATTCCTTTAAATTAATTTCTCTTTTTATTTATCATTCTTTTCTATAACTTACCGCCTTCCTTGTACAATCATCTGATCCTTGTACAACCATCTGATGAAGTATCATCTAACCGCCTTTACACTTACCTTACCATTGATTTTAACCAAACCCAAACAAACAATCGAATCGAAATGAAAAAAAAAATAAGAGGGATCCCGCTGGTAATGCAATTCTGCTATTTGTACTCCCTTTCACAGAAAAATGGAGAGACGAATTGATGTATTTTTTTATTGGATTTGGATCCGTCGGGACTGACGGGGCTCGAACCCGCAGCTTCCGCCTTGACAGGGCGGTGCTCTGACCAATTGAACTACAATCCCAGGGAAATAACATAATAAAATAAAGTGTACAGTATACCTATTCTTAATGATTTCATTCAAACCCTTTCGACTTAGATTTTCGATTAGAATTGCCATGTTGGAATAGAGAAGTGAGTGATATATTGATATCCATATGGATATGCACCTTAGCGAAAGCGGCATGGATTACTAATAATCTTTTCGTTATTGCCAAATCAATTGGATAATCAATCTTTCAATGAAAAAGTTCTTTTTTCTTTATTTTACTCTTGTCCTTAGCCTTTACACTTACCGATCCAGATATGAATCTAGATCATTAGAAAAATCATAATTTGTTAAAAAAAAAAATAAATTAAATTTAAATAGAGTAAATAAATAGTGGCAGAGATATATCAAAAAATTGGACTTTTTTTTTTTTACTATTGGGATCGAGCATTTCGGGAAACCAACAAATGGGTTATATCGTTTCATGGCAGATCGGCGAATTATTGGGCCGAGCTGGATTTGAACCAGCGTAGACATATTGCCAACGAATTTACAGTCCGTCCCCATTAACCGCTCGGGCATCGACCCAGGAAGAATCAATTTCAGGCTTATTGATAATCCACGATCAACTTCCTTTCGCAGTACCCTACCCCCAGGGGAAGTCGAATCCCCGCTGCCTCCTTGAAAGAGAGATGTCCTGAACCACTAGACGATGGGGGCATACTTGCCCGACCGCCATCATACTATGCTCATAGTATGAATAGTTTTTTGAAATTGTCAATATAATAGAATGGGAATGGTATGACTCAATACAAAGGATAGTACTTTTCGGTGAGTAATTTGTCTACCAGAAAGGGGGATTAAACTCCATTCTTCCGCTTTCATTCATTGATTCACTCATTGTTAAGATTAGGCGGGCATATTTCTACCTCACACTAAGACAGGAAATTCAAATAAAAAAAAAAAAAACGATAAATTTGAAAATAGGGGAAGAGGGATCAATAAGTTATTGAATTTTTTTCTCTAATTTTTTTTGGTTCAGAGGACAGGCCGAATCTCTTTATCAACGATTGCCTTCGATAAACTATTTCGAATCTATGTTGAATTGGTAGGTACATGTATTAATCAAATGAATTTCGTTATAATGGAAAATAATGGAAATTAGGGTGGGTCGGTCTGGAAACAATGCATTACATTAATATTTATCAAATACAATATCAATAAACCTTTTTTTTACCTATACTTACTAGGTCAATCAAATTGAGCGTTCCTGAATGAACCACTATGCGTTTAAGATATATCTATTACATAGATTATAACGTATAAACGCATAAGATATGTCTATAGACATATAACATATAATAAGTATATACACTAAACTCATAGTAACTAGCGGTCAGGAATTGACGTAAACGGGCCCCTTTAACTCAGTGGTAGAGTAACGCCATGGTAAGGCGTAAGTCATCGGTTCAAATCCGATAAGGGGCTTTGGTTTTTTCATAAAACTCCAGCGGTAGTATTCCTATTTATATAGATATTGTTGTCATTTGTAATAAAAAAGTAACAAACCATAAAATGGAATATAATTTGAATATTGAAATTTTATTAAATACTAATGAAGTGAAGTATAGTAATTATAGTTATAAAGTTGAACATTTGTTATCATGTTTATTATATTGTTATAAATATTATAATGATAAGTTTATAATGAATAATTCTAAGTTGTCTACTTGAATCTCCAAATATTCCTATTACTTTGTTCTATTATTCCAATCAAATCAATTAAATTAGAAATCAACAAAAGAAAAAGTAAGTGGACCTAACCCATTGAATCATAACTATATCCACTATTCTGATATTAAAACTCGATAGAGATAAAATTGGAAGAGTGGATCTTTTTTTTTTCATTTTCATATTTCTTTGGATTACGCGGGAATCTGTCGATATTTCCGATTAAATCTTCTTGTTTCTCGATGTTATATAGCAATGCTATTCCCTTCCTTTACAGCGAAAGATTTATTCCAAGCACAACATAAGAATAAGAGGCGTTTAAAATATCTTTCTTTGATTCCAGCACACAAGACAAAATCACTTTCTATTTTATCATATGTATGTTTTATAATTTATAATGTATATTATATATTTTATATATTTAGATAGATATCTATCAGATCGTGGTTTCATGTAACAAATATTTATGGATACATATGATATTTTTGTTCCGATAATGGAATGTAAAATGGATGCAAGAAAGAGACTTTGATTTATAGTCTCCTGTTATTAAATTCAATACACTATTAATTTATAATTTAATTAAATATATAAATAAATGAAATATAAATAATACTAAATAATAGAATAAAATAAATAGAATAGGAAATTC